ATCGAACCAAGCCTCCGCAATTTCAGAATCTCCTTGTCGAATGGCCTGTTCTCCCCGGTCGGAATAGGGGGTAAATTCCTTCCCTTAGAACCGTACTTGAGCGTTTCCGACCTCATACGGCTCAACGGTCAAGCTCTTTTGGTGACCTTTTTTTTAATCTCCCATATCAAATTGAATGAGATTTCTCATGGATCCATCCGATTTTTTCTACCAAAAGAAAAAGAGGTTATGAGTTTCAAACTTGAATTTTGATTACTAATTTACTCAGTTTTATCTTTTCTCCCGCCTTCATAAAGTAGAGGCATTTCCACTATCACTATAGTTTTCTAAAAAGGTAACTATCTCGGTTTAATATATAAATTTCTATATTTAGTATAGAATCCGTGAAAAGGACTTTCCTTTATATTTATAAGAAGGAAAAGGCTTACTATCTTTGGGATCTGATGCTACACCGCTGCTCAATACCTTAGGGGATCAACTCTATTACATAAATTGATTCCTAACTTTTATTTCATATTATGACATAAATAAGCAGTTCTTATTGTATCGGCCCAAAACCTCGCGAATTGATCTTTACGGCGCTTCCTCTATCAATTAGATCCTTTATCCATCGAATAAAGTATCTAGGCATACCTATTTCTTCATATTCATACTTAAAATTTTATGAAGTTTAGTTCTTTTCTACAGCTGATAAAAATCGTCGTTTTGGACAATACATATGTAGAAAGCCTATTTTTTTTTCTAGTATTTTTTAATGAATTTGTTCTTTTGCCTTTTTTATTTCTATAGTGGAGATAGTCGCACGTAATGACAGATCACGGCCATATTATTAAAGGCTTGTGGTAAGAATGGGTTTCGCTCTAGTGCACGAAAATAATATTCCAAAGCTTTTGTATGTTCTCCGTTTCTTGTGTGGATAAGGCCTATGTTATAGAGTATATAACTTCGATCATAGGGATCCATTTCTAGTCGCATAGCTTCATAATAATTCTGTAAAGCTTCCGCATAATTTCCTTCGGATTGAGCCGACATCCGTTACGGTCGTCATTCGATTCAAAAAATCTCCGTTTCAGAACCGTACATGAGATTTTCATCTCATACGGCTCCTCCTTTATGTACATAATGAGACTAATACATGGAATAAAAAAAGATTGAAATATTCTCATTATAAACTGAGTGGGGCTGGTGTTTTTACAAAAAATCTCTAACCAACCTTCTTGTAAAAGATCTTTCCTTAACATCAAGTCTGTTGATACTAGATAAAAAAAGGGTGACTCCCGCAATTTATTTGTCTTAAACGCCACTTAATTTTCAGGAATTAGTCACTTCAACAGTTTTCTATGGCTATACGGGTATCCAAAACACGAACGAGATGGGTGTTTGTTGTCCCAACCATGCTTGCTAGTCCCGATCCTCATAAGGAAAAGGGATAATTTATAACAAAATTTTCCTGTTGTTGATTCCGAGGAGTAGTGCCTCTTCCTCTATGCCTCCTATTAGTACTAGTGGAGTAGGTTTGACCTAACACAACCGTAGGTGTAACCTTTCGCTCAATACTCTATAATGAACAATTGAAGCATTTGAGGTTGCATTAATCGCGGATACACGACAGAAGGGCTTGTTTTATTTACAAACTTTACCTTCACCAAGCGTAGAATTTTTTCAAATAATTTTTTTTTCTTTATATCCCGAATAAGATAATTATTATGCAACTTTTTCCTAAGAACATTAAAAAATATAAAAAAAATGAAATTAAAGAAAAGTATAAAATAACTAAATAAAAAATAATCAAATCACACCATCTCTGTAATAAGCGAATGCCTCTTTCTCCCCCGAAGTTGTCGGAATTATTCGTAATAAGATATTGGCTACAATCGAAAAGGTCTTATCAATAAAATTTCCAGTTATTCGAGATCTAGACATAGGCAGAAATTCATGCTATAATTTTTTTTAATTACTTTCGTGAGAAAATAATCCCACAACCAACGGAATTTGACAGTACGAAATAACATAAAAGCGGACTCATTAAAATGAAACTTCTACTCAAATTTTTTATTTTTTGCAGGACTCAATAAAAACAAAACTAATAAATATTTGAAGACGGTTAGATTTCAACTAAATCTTAAATATAGTAGTATTAAAAATATCGGAAAATATTTTGATTTCATCAAAGTTGAAGAATCAACGAATTTTTTCGAAGCTGTAGGAAAATTCGAGAAGTTTTGAGTAAATTATGATCCAAAGAGGAAAAAGGGTTGAATAATCGCTCTATGATGGATGAAAATAGACTAACCATTCATTTTGTGTTGTGTATATAACGGGTAATACGCTATACAATCAAATATAAAAATTCCGCGGGCCTTTTCGTTGGAATAAATCTATAGGATAAGAAGTTATGATAAGGGGTTCTTGTTAAAAGATCTCAAACTTGCAAGTAAGTTTCTAATTTTTATGAAAATAGAATAATGGTCTAAACTAAATAAAACGATGGTTTAAAGGGAACTATTAAAGATAGTCGAAAAAAAAAAAAGATCAATCAGTGGAGTTGTTCCAATTAAGTGATTTAATCCAGTATAAAAATAAAAATTCAAAAAGAAAATTTGGAGTCCCATCTTCGTAAACATGAATAGATACCTTTATTTGTTTTGTTGTTTTTAAGAGTTTGTCCCACAAAATTATCTCCTTTCCCCAGCCTCGACTAAGGTTTGGCAAAGTTTTTCTATTTTTTTTTTTAGTTAAAATTAAAATAGGGTGTACGCATTTATCCAAAAATAAAATATGAAGCACTATTCACTCGACTTATTATCAACTTTCTCATTATGTAGGAGAGATGGCCGAGTGGTTGAAGGCGTAGCATTGGAACTGCTATGTAAGCTTTTGTTTACCGAGGGTTCGAATCCCTCTCTTTCCGTACCCTTCACCTAGTTCACCAACGTTAATGTTATTGACCACAATATCTCACATCAAATAAAAAAGGGACACCATTATTCCAACCTTTCTTTGCTTTGATATGGTTTCGCTATTCCTAATCTCAATTTCGGTAATATGGAAAATACTAGAAAGAATAGACAAGGAATTAAAACCTTCCTATCAATCTATGATACATGAATGGGAAAAAATCCCTTACTTAAAAACTCTTTATATGGGTGGGGTGTAAAGGGAGGGCAAAATTGTCTGAATCCTTCTTATTTTCGTTAAGTTTAAGTCTGACGAGAATAATATTCTACAACTAGTAATTCATTTATTTTCAAACCGACCCATTTACTATCTAGTATTTCATTGACTGATCCTTTATATTGGAATGGGTGAAGGGTCAAATGTTTTGGCAATTCCTCACGGGAGGTTGAATCAAGATAATTTTGAACCAGAGACTTAGATTTTTGTTCATCTCTCACTGTAATAATATCGCGGGGTTTGCAGCGATAACTTGGTATATCTACTATACCACCATTAACTAAAATATGTCTATGGTTAACCAATTGGCGTGCTTGAGGAATAGTCGAAGTTATACCTAATCGAAAAAGGATGTTATCCAACCGCATTTCAAGCAATTGTAGTAAAACTTGACCTGTTGACCCTTTTGCTTTTCCGGCGATATGAACATATTTAAGTAATTGTTGTTCTGTAAGACCATAATGAAAGCGTAATTTTTGTTTTTCTTCTAAACGAATACGATATTGAGATTTTTTACCGGGGCGTAATTGGTTTCTAAAATCGTTTCCAGCTCTAGGCTTTTTAGTAGTTAGTCCCGGTAAAGACCCCAGACGACGTATTTTTTTGAAACGAGGCCCTCTGTAACGTGACATAAAGACTCCTTATGAAGTTGCATAAACCTAAATGAAATATGAAATTAAACTAAACTAAATGCTAAATAGAAAAATGAAAAATACAATATAAATTTGAAATTCCACAATAAATTAATCAAAATTTATTGAAATATTGTACTACAAAGAAAAATTCGAAAGAATAATTAGATGAATTGTATCACTATTCTGGCCTTAATACTTAATATATTATAAAATATATATCTAATTTATCGTATTAATATTAAATAGAATATTTTCTATAATATCAAACTTAATTAATTTCAAACTATTAATTACTAAAAACTCTTCAATAATATTCTAATTATATGAATATTAATATAATAAGAATATAAAAATCAAAGTAAGGGTTCTCTTTTTGATTGATTTAGTCTACATAGATAAAACTCCTCCCCCTTTTTTTAATAATTGGAAATTTTTAGGAGATAATAGAAGGGTGCCATTTGGGAAAAGCAAATGAAGCCTTTTCAATTTCGTTGATTTCACATTTTCAACTATGTAAAAAAATCAAACAAATGGAGAAAAGCCCACTATCGGAGTCGAACCGATGACCATCGCATTACAAATGCGATGCTCTAACCTCTGAGCTAAGCGGGCTCACATAACATAAATTGTACCCACATAGGAATTTATTAAACTGCTGGAATCTTAGCTATTAACTAACTCTTCATTCTTAACTCTTCAGATACTAATTAATATAGAATTGGATCCATTTCATTTATCTTATCAAATATATGATTATCAATATCTTAATTAGCTAGTAAGATTTTTGAATTCAAATTACAATTGAATTTCAAATTCTTTTTTTTTTTTTTACTAATATAATTCGATTTCTTTTAGAAATAAAAGATTTTATTCCTATCTGCTAATTTATTTAAATTAGTAATTTAATTACTATAACCTACTAAATTACTATAACTTAGTAATTTATATAGTATCTTATAGAATAAGATTCTATATAAATTAGTATAATTAATACATATTAGATACATTATAATATTCGAAATAATTTCAGTTGAAATTATTTTTGATTTTAATTAAAAAAGGAATTTTTAGTTATAGCCATTAGATTCGTTATGGCTATTAAATTTTTCAATATATAGAGTAATAAAATTTATTTTTAGTTATTTTTCGTTCGGAAAGATAAGAGCTAAGACGAAAACAAAAGAAAAGAATCGACCGTTCAAGTATTCAAAATTGCATGCTAAAAACAATATAAATTGGGAAAATATATATATATATAATATACGTAGACTTATACTATTAGTCAGAAGAATAGTATATATAGAATATACTAATAGTATTTAGTATACTATATATTGTATATTGAATTGATGAATTCAATAGTCCGATCATAATATAACTGAAAGAAAAAGCAAAATATTTGGATAATGATATCCAAATTACAAAGCAAAAAGGGGATATGGCGAAATTGGTAGACGCTACGGACTTAATTGGATTGAGCCTTGGTATGGAAACCTACCGAGTGATAACTTTCAAATTCAGAGAAACCCTGGAATGAAAAATGGGCAATCCTGAGCCAAATCCGTTTTTATCAAAACAAACAAGGATTCGGAAAGCGATAATAAAAAAGATAGGATAGGTGCAGAGACTCAATGGAAGCTGTTCTAACAAATGGAGTTGGCTGCGTTGCGTTAGTAAAGGAATCCTTGTATCAAAACTCCATACAGGATGAAGGATAAACGTATCCATACTGAAATACTCTCTCCAAATGATTAATGACAACCCCAATCCATATTTCCTTTTAATTTTTATTCAAATTGAAAATTAAAAGAATTCTTGTGAATCAATTCTAAGTTGAAAAAGGATATCGAATATTCATGGATCAAATTCTTTATTCCATCAAAATATGAAAGAATTGATTAATTCGACGAGAATAAAGATAGAGTCCCATTCTACATGTCAATATCGACAACAATGAAATTTATAGTAAAAGGAAAATCCGTCGACTTTAAAAATCGTGAGGGTTCAAGTCCCTCTATCCCCAAAAAGGCCTATTTTATTCCCTAAATATTTAGCCTATCCTCTCAGTTCATTAGTGGTTCAAAATTCGTTATGTTTCTCGTTGATTCTAATTGGATCCAAGCGGAAATTTTTTTCTTATACCAAGACTTTTTCATATTTGAAAAACGTACAAATGGTCATCTTGGAGAAAATAACCCTAATATCATATAAAATTTGAATAATTAGTAATTCATTTAATTACTAGTACTATACTGAAACTTACAAAGTTTTTTTGTAATCTCAGGAATTCCAACAGATTATAGATAAGACTTTGTAATACCCTTTTCATCTTTCTTTTTAATTGACATAGACTTGAATCCTGTCATAAAATGAGAATGAGGATGATGCGCCATCAATGGTCGGGATAGCTCAGCTGGTAGAGCAGAGGACTGAAAATCCTCGTGTCACCAGTTCAAATCTGGTTCCTGGCAAACGATAAATTTGTATGTATAAATTGATTGATACAGTCGACATACATATTCATTGAATATGTATAAATCATGATGCATATTTATCCAGTAAGTATCTGGGGATGTACACATTCGATCTTTAGAATAGTTAAAGATGACTAAAGAGTATATAAAATATGTAAAATACAATGTTAATACTTCATACATATTCCAAAAGCGAAATCAATTTCTTAATCCTCTTTCATTTCTTTCAACTTTCTTTTCATATTCTATTTCTTCATTTCCTTTTATGTGACTTTCTGGAGCCCCATCTAAATGACACGCGCGGTACATAGTTCAGCATCATGAACTCTTTGAATTTTATCCTATTGACTGGGCTCATCCCCCAAAAGTATCTTTCACATCGGAAGATCTTAATGAATCTATAGAATTGTCTTGTCTTTTTTTTTGTATTTATTTATCTTATCCAGAATATAAGAACGAGACTTCATCTCTTTGAATATCTCGAGTTGTAGTTGTTGAAGAAGTGAACATTAGTTTCTGATTATTCAATAAGCATCTTGTACTTCATAAAAATTAGGAGCAATATAATCCTTCCGTAAAGGCCACCCTATCCAACTTTCGGGCATTAAGATACGTTTCAGACGCGGATGATTATCATAAGAGATTCCCAACATATCATAAGATTCTCTTTCTTGAAAATCCGCACTTTTCCAAACCCAGAAAACAGACGGAATTCTAGGATTCCCCCTTGGGGCAAATACTTTTATGCATACTTCTTCTGGTTGATCTATGTCATATTCTATTCTCGTAAGATGATATACACTAGATAATAGGCCACCAGGTACTACATCATAAGCACATTGGGAACGTAGATAATTGTATCCATATACATATAAAATGACGGCAATGGAATGCCAATCCTCGGGCTTTATTTGTAAAGTCTCTACTCCTTGGTAATCAAAACCCAAAGATCTATGAAGTAGCCCATGTTTGATTAACCAAAAAGACAAACGGCTCCGCATCTTTTTTCTCTCTCCCACATTTTTTTGTATAAGTATTCTAAGAAAAGAATTTTACATTTACGATACAATTTCTGAAGATTGACTCGCCCTTTGTTATTCTGTACCTGTACAAAAGGATCGTGTCTAATTCACAAATTCGGGGGAAGATATTGAACTTTTGTATTTGAAAAAAGTTTCAGTGGAGATCTCTGAAGTAGATGGTGGTTGATACAGTAA